TTCAATCAAAGGCAAAGGAGTATTTCGATGATTCCCATCTTTGTATTTCGAAAGTAAAAGGGATACAGATGATAAGAAATTTATTCCAGCCAAATTAGAATTCGATTCTTCCTAAATTTTCTATTTCGATGAACCGGTTCTTACCCGAATTTTATATGGACAATGAGGAACAACGGACATTTTTGCTTATTTGTTTTAGTTGTTTCCCTCTTTACTGTTCAAAGAGAAAGAGGAAGTCGTTTTGTTATTAAGTGTATATACACTTTCTATGGGAACGAACATAGCCATGGGGGTTGTCCATCGAGATATTACACATAATAAGATCTTGTCTTGGGCTAGTCCCATATTGTATTGTGGACTTACCACTTGTTTTATTTTTTTTTTATTGGATTTATGCTTTATCGACTCATTTCAAATCATAGTTCAAAGATTAAAAATCGGTGGGTTTGACTTTTTCTATACTTCTTTTCGAAATTCGAAGAAGTATCATATAATTCCCTGACTCATCTATCAATGGCTCAATCAATTACTTCGTTGAAATGCTAAACAAAAAAAGATTACTTGGTTTTCTTTTATATATACCCATACTATATACCCATACTGTTTTTCCTTCATTGATTTGATTCTTTCGATGGAGTCTGGGATTCATATTTGAAATAATCAGAAATTTTTGAATTAGACCCATAAAAGTAAGAGTTCGCTTTCGATTATTTCAAATTGATTGTAATCACTACGAATCAAAGAAATAGAATTGGGGTGCTATGGACATATATGTAATTGATATCTACATGTATAAAAATACATATTGGGGGTTGATCTATATTAATACGTTATACAGTACAACTGTATATATTATTAATATAATAGTAAATAGAATAATAGATAGATAGACTGGTAGAATTATATATAATTCTACCAGTCTATCTATCTATTAGAATACTATAATACTAGAATACTAATACTAGAATACTATAATACTGCTGATCCTAATTCGTTCATTTCATTTACGACACTAAATCGGAATCCTTTTCATTTTATTTCTTCAATTATTGATAAGGACTAAGAAGTTCATTCAAATTTTTTGACTAACTGTTTTTACGTAAATGATAAGTAAAAAAGCAGTAGGAACTAGAATGAACAGTGCAGTAGCAATAAATGCGAGAATATTTACTTCCATAATATCATCCTTTCATTTTTTTTCGAAATAACTCGGGATTTAATCCCATAGAGATGAGAAATCTTTCGCCTGTAATGTAAATTCAATGGGATGAATTACATCTCGATGATATTGAATCGAATCAATATCATGAATAACAATATCTGAGCTATCAAATTGATTCATCGTCGAGAATTGAATAGTATAACATAGGAAGATCTTTTATCCATACCGACTCAAAAATTGGATTCCCGATTCATTCAAGAATTCCTTTATTCATATTTAGCCACTCTTTCTTTTTTTCTATAACCTATTGCCTTTTATCAGATAAAGTATAATCTGACCGCTTTTCCACTTCCATTGATTACAAACCCAAACAAACACTACAATAGAAGTGAAATGGAAAAAAGGAATTAGGGGTTATAAACTATGTTTTTTAATGATCTAATTTTATTGGAAGACAAAAAAGTGTGATAAAGACGAGTCCCGGTATAAAAGATCTCATATTCCATAAAATGACCTATTTTAGAGTTTGTTCTTCCTTCGACGGGACCCCTAAAATAACAAAAAAAGATTATTCATTACCTTGGTAAGAGTGGGGGGATCATTGTTTGATCTTTTTTTTTTTTTAATATACTCTTTACTTGGATTAGTACTCGGACTCATATATCAAAAGTTCGGTATGAAATTTGAATTGAAGGAGATCGAGTCTTTCAAATTAAAATCAAATTAAAATTAGTAATTGAAGTTACACAAAATCGTAGCCAGAAAGAAAAGGAGATAGGTTAAATTTGAAAAGTATTCTATTAGGATAGTTAAATTCATTTTATTTTTGTATCGTACAAAAAACGAATTCTATTTGTGTGTGTATGTGCTGCCGGGACCATATCTGGTCCTCTATTCCATTACATGAGGAGTAATCGAAAAAACCAGACCCCATACGGTTGGATACCTGAATATGAATAAATATAAGGCTACCAATAATTATACTAATGCACATATGTCTCTCTCCCATCAGTCGGTACTAGTTAAAGTAATGGAAATTCCCATATTTGTTTGATGAGAAATTAAACAAAAAATTTTAAATAAATAATATAAATTAAGAATAAGCATCCGGAATGAAAATCTGCTCCTTGTCGCTCTTTTCACAGAAAAGAGATAGATGAATAAATCTATTTTATTTTTTTATTGGATCGCTCGGGACTGACGGGGCTCGAACCCGCAGCTTCCGCCTTGACAGGGCGGTGCTCTGACCAATTGAACTACAATCCCGGGGAAATAAGTTGTATAGCCATAGCCCACATATTCTTATGATTTAATTCAACCCCTTTCTATTTCTAGGGG